CATCTAAGTTGAATAACCAAGGACTTTCTTTTACTACGGATTTTGATAACTCTAGAAGTTTTGATTTGGTTATGATCCAAAGAGGAAAAAGAATAATTATTCCATGATAAAATAGAGTAGAGTAACCATCCGTTTTGTTTACATGACGTGTATACGTCATGCCATACAATGGAAATAAAAATCCATGGGACGATTCATGAATTTGTAATAGATCCATGGGGTAGCTGATGAGAGAAGTTGGTGTTGAGAAATAGGAAATTTAAAAGGAATTATTCCTATGGAACCATTGATCGGTCATACCTGTACTGCAATAATATGAATGACTCGCTATTCACTCGGTTTCTGGTCAATAATAAGATTATGTAGGAGAGATGGCCGAGTGGTTCAAGGCGTAGCATTGGAACTGCTATGTAGGCTTTTGTTTACCGAGGGTTCGAATCCCTCTCTTTCCGTTTCTGTTAATTCACCAACGTGACCGACCACAATGTATCAAATCAAATAACAACTGATACCATTATTCCAGCAATAAGACTTTTATTTGATAGAAATTCTCTATTCCTAATTACATTACTGCGGTACGTAAAATACAAATATCGGAAAGAGCAAAAAAGAAAAAAAATCCTACTGCTGATCTATTTGTAATACGTGAATGAGAAAAATGCGGATCAAAGCCCTTAGATCCATTTACTTCGTCGAAAAGAGGGCAAAATTCTCTGAATCTTTCTTTGTTATTTTCGTTAGGTTCAAGTCTGGCGGGAATAATATTCTACGACTAACAACTCATTTATTTTCAAACCGATCCATTTACTATCTATTATTTGATTTACTAATCCTTTATATTGGAATGAGTCAATAGTCAAATGTTTTGGCAATTCCTCAGGGGGGGGTGAAGCAATATAATTTTTAATCAGAGCTTTCGATCTTTGTTTATCCTTCGTAGTAATAATATCTCGGGGTTTGCAACGATAACTTGGTATATCCATTATACGACCATTAACTAAAATATGTCTATGGTTAACTAATTGCCTAGCTCTAGGAATGGTCGAAGCCATACCCAATCGAAAAAGGATGTTATCCAAACGCATCTCAAGTAGTTGTAGTAAAACCTGACCTGTTGACCCTTTGGCTTTTCCAGCGATATGTACATATCTAACTAATTGTCGCTCCGTCAGACCATAATGAAAACGCAATTTCTGTTTTTCTTCTAGACGAATACGATATTGCGATCTTTTCCCAGAACGCAATTGGGTTTTAAGATCACTTCCGGATTTAGGTCTTTTACTAGTTAGTCCTGGTAAAGTCCCCAGACGGCGTATTTTTTTGAAACGAGGTCCTCGATAACGAGACATAAAGACTCCTTTTTTTTATTTTATTGAAATTTCATTTTACAGAATAAATCTTAAATTAAGACTGAACTAAAGGATAAACAAAGCAAAGCTAAATTTACTGAAGTATTACAAAGTAGAATGAAATGAATTCTATTAATATCCGGATTTTTTGTATATGTATATATAGGAAGTTGAGGCTCCGTTTTATGATTTGTTCTGTAGAGATCTAATTGCTCCAATCCATTTTTTATTCATAGTTACAAGTTACCACTACATAATAGATCGGTGATCCAACATTTTGAGAAAAGGAGAGATTATCAATCATGGAAAAATCGATAGAGAAAAAAAAGCCGGCTATCGGAATCGAACCGATGACCATCGCATTACAAATGCGATGCTCTAACCTCTGAGCTAAGCGGGCTCACATAACAGAAATAGAAATAGTATAACAAATAGAAATAGTGTATAGGAATTCAGGAAACTGCTGGATCTTAGCTTAGGGCTATTAGCTATTAATTTAATATGAACTATAGTTCATAGTTCTATTATTATATCTATATCATTATATCTATATTATTAGTTATAACTAATATAACTAATAATATAGAACTAGATATGACTAAATAGAATTAGATATGACTAAATAGAATTAATAGAATTCTATTTTTCTAATAGATATTTTTCTAATAGAAATATATGACTAATTAGTATGTGACTAATTAGTAGAATTTTCATTCTATCATATTAATTACATTAATTATTATTTATACATTCTATTTTTTTTTATGCATTTTATACATTTTATTTATATATTTATACATTATATTATATATATATATATATGTTAATGAATATGTATATATATATATATATGATAATGATAATTTAAAATTAAAATTATAAACTATGATTATAAAAAATCTAATTATTTCTTAATATAAAATAAATTTATTTCTTAATTCTTAAAGTTAAAGTAAAGCAGTTATAGCAATAATTATAGCGTATAGCGAGCGGATCGGTCCTAAGAAAAGATAAGATAAGGATAAAGATACAATCCAAATTAGAATGAGACATTCTTCTGGTTTCATTCGGAAAAGGAAGAGATAGGACGAAAAAAAAAAAGAAGAATGAATATCGACCGTTCCAGTATTCCAAATCGCACTGTAAAAAAGAAAGGGAGGGAGAAACATATATATATATGGGATATATCTATCCATATTGAATTGCGGATACATCAATGATAGAATCATTTCTGATTGAAACAAGGTTTATCCAATAGAAATAAACTGATAGAGGATCGCCAAAAAAATCAAATAGCATACACTTTTTCGATATGGGAATCATTATCTAATGAATTCAACGGTTCCAAAATAAATGAAAGAGATAGGTGGAATTCCAACTGGATCTTGGTCTCAAATCAAAAGGGGATATGGCGAAATTGGTAGACGCTACGGACTTGATTGGATTGAGCCTTGGTATGGAAACCTACTAAGTGGTAACTTCCAAATTCAGAGAAACCCTGGAATTAAAAATGGGCAATCCTGAGCCAAATCTTTATTTTGATAAAACAAGGGTTTCTATTTATAAAACTAGAATAAAAAAAGGATAGGTGCAGAGACTCAATGGAAGCTTTTCTAACGAATGGAGTTGACTACGTTGTGTTGGTAGCTGGAATTCCTCTATCGAAATTACAGAAAGGACGGCCCTATATATCTAATACGTACGTATACATACTAACATATCAAACGATTAATCACGACCCGAATCTATCGAATATATATATATATGAAAGAAAAAATTCAGAGTTATTGTGAATCCATTCCAATCGAAGTTGAAGGAAGAATCGAATATTCAGTGATCAAATCATTCATTCCAGAGTTTGATAGATCTTTTGAAAAACTGATTAATCGGACGAGAATAAAGAGAGAGTCCCGTTCTACATGTCAATACCGACAACAATGAAATTTATAGTAAGGGGAAAATCCGTCGACTTTAGAAATCGTGAGGGTTCAAGTCCCTCTATCCCCAACAAAAAGTCCATTTTACTTCCTAACTATTTATCCTCTTTTTTTCATCAGTGGTTCAAACAAAATTCACTATCTTTCTTTCTCATTCACTCTACTCTTTCACAAATGGATCCGAAGAGAAATCTTTGGATCTTATCCCAATTTGGGATAGATACGATACCTGAACATATATGGGCAATGAATCTCTATTATTGAATCATTCACAGTCCATATCATTATCCTTACATTTATTAGATAAAATTTTTTAATACTTTACTTTATTTAATACTTTACTTTATTTAGATTTAGTCCCTTTAATTGACATAGATACAAGTACTCTACTAGGATGATGCACGGGAAATGGTCGGGATAGCTCAGTTGGTAGAGCAGAGGACTGAAAATCCTCGTGTCACCAGTTCAAATCTGGTTCCTGACACATGAATAATATATCGGATAGATATTCATACAAATTAATCGAGACAGATCAGGATATATATTCGTTAATAGTCAAGAGCATGATACATACTTATTCATCTAGCGTATAGATATATACCTCCATTTTTAGAGATAGGTAAAAAATATATGTATGGTTATGGTAAAGAACTAAAGTGGGATTATGTTCCTTTTTTTTTGTTTCTTTTTTCTTTCTTGTTTGTTCATATTGTGCTTTCTCTCACTCAAAAAGAGTGTTAAGTCTTCATATATATATCAAAAAAAAAAAAAAAAAGAAAAAAGTTTTAAAAAAACTTAAAAAAAGTATAGAGGGGTTGAAGGATAGGAATAGACAGGATGCATTTCAGACACAGTACAAATAAAATTCAATCCCTTTTTATTTCGGAATTTCGCTTTTTCTTTTATATTTATTCTATTTCTTCACTCTTGCTTACGTTACTTTCCGAGGTCTGTCTAAGTGATGTGCGCGGTACAAAGTTCATGGTGCAGAACTCTTTTGATTCATCTTTTTGTTTCTGCTCATACAAAATAGATATTATCTTTTCCAAATTCGGGAATAGCAATGAAGCCTTTTTTAGGCCTATCCATAATACGAATTAGAGTCCAGTTACTCTGTTTCATCTAGAACAGAACGTAAAAATATTCCTTGACTTGAATGAAATCTGGAGTTGTGTCGTATAAGTGAACATTAGTTTCCTTATAATTCAATGAGCATCTTGTATTTCATAGAAATTTGGGGTAATATAGTCCTTACGTAAGGGCCAGCCTATCCAACTTTCAGGCATCAAGATACGTTTAAGGCGTGGATGATTATCATAAGAGATTCCCAACATATCATAAGATTCGCGTTCTTGAAAATCAGCACTTTTCCAAATCCAGAAAACAGACGAGATTCTAGGATTATTCTTTGGGACAAATACTTTTATGCATACTTCTTCTGGTTTATCTACACCATATTGTATTCTCGTAAGATGATACACACTAGCTAAAAATCCGCCTGGTGCTACATCATAGGCACACTGGGAGCGTAAATAATTGTAACCATATACATATGAAATGACAGCAATGGAGTACCAATCCTCGGTTTTTATTTGTAAAGTCTCTATTCCTCGGCAATCGAAGCCCAAAGATCTATGAACTAGCTCATGCTTGACTAACCAATCAGATAAACGATCCTGCTGCATCTTCTTGATCTCTCCACCATTTGTGTATG